GCTCTTCCGATCKGGGGGGATTTGGCGAGGGGGCGCGAAGCGGGCCGGACCCGAGCCTTTCGAATGATAATGCCGACGCCTAGGGACTGCGGTCTTCGGGAAGAGGGGGTGGGGAAATGTGATCCCGAGTACGGAAATACGGATCATGTCTGATCCGTGTTTAGGCGTGAGGGTTGGCGGGGGGTAGGCGAACGGCGGTCGTACGAAGAGAGCAGGAGTGTAAGGGGGGCGTCGGGGATTTTGTGGGGGGAAAGTGCGGATAGGGAGGTACGAGAGGTGATTGTGGGGTATGGCGGGGGAATTAGCGAGTACGTCGAAGACTTGCGACGTAGGAAGCTAAGGAGGAGGCAGGATATGAGTGTTTTCTTTTTTATTAATATACTATGGGGGTAGGGTGTAGGAGGTTTTCTTGTTATAGGAACCTATTTACGAAAAAAAAACTTTTTAAGGCGCAAGCGTTATTTATTGTTGTAATATATAAATGGTAATTCGTTATAAGTATGATGTGCTGGTGGAGAGTTAAACACTCATTCTAAAGCTTATATGAATTCAGCTTTAATTTAAAAATATTATGATTCTTTTTAAACTACATCTTTCCTTTCGTACTAGAAGGTTTTATATTAAAAAATTGTAGATAGAAACCTTCCTGTCTCGCGACGGAATGAACTCAAATCATGTAAGATTTTAAAGGTCGAACAGACCTACCCTTAATAACTTCTGCATCATTTGGATATCTTAATTCAACATAGAGGTGACAAACTTGAGCTTCGATAAGATCTCTAAGCTTAAATTATCCTGTTATCCCTAAGGTAGCTTTTATTTATTAATCGTTAAAATTATTTATTACTCTTAACGGGTCACTATAACCTACTTTCGTAATTGTTAAATCAATTTATTAGACAATAAGTTTAATTATTAACATTGTTTACCTTTGTTTATTATAAAAGGTGGTCGCCCCAACCAAACTAACCTTCTTTTTTTGTTAAGTTAAATTATTTTATTGAACTTTTTCATAAAAAGAATTTAGTTAAGCTCTATAGGGTCTTTTCGTCTTACAATTTTAAGTAGGATCTTAACTACTATATCAATTTCATAAAATTTCTCCCCAAGACAGTGAAGTACTCGTTAAACCATTCATACTATCCATCAATTAAATGGCGATTGATTATGCTACATTACCACAGTCAGGTTACTGCGTCCGTTTAATATTATTTTAAAACAAAATTATTGTTTCTAATTTAAAATCACTGGGCAGGTATCACTTTAAGTTTATATAAAAGCTATGTTTTTGGTAAACAGTCGATACTTTATTTTGCCGAGTTCCTTGGAGAAAATAACATTTCTTATTTATATCTTCTTGATTTAGTTTTGTACAATAATATTTTTATTATTTTCTTGTAAAGTAATAAATTCTCCCTATTTTAATGAAGAGTTGTATAACCTTATTCATAAATTTAAATAAGAAAACATTAGAAATAAATAAGTTTTATTCATATTTACATTATTTCTTCTATACTAATAAAAAGAATAATATTAGAAAATCTTTCTACTATTTTCATTTGAAAATTTTATTAAACAAATACTTTATTTTTAAAATATATCTTTATTAAAGTAAACTTTTACGTTATTATTAAATTAAGGCTGTTTCTAAGCCTATATTCTTTTTATTTAAATAATATATTAATTTAAACTTTGTAAATTAAGGATAATTATTTTCAATTAGAATTTTTCTTCTCTTGATTAAAAATGTTTTAACTTTTAATCTGATTCCTTATATAAAGGTTGTTACTTATATAAATTTCGAAAGAAACCAGCTATATCTGTGTTCGTTTAGTTTTTCGCTGCTAATTGCAAATCTTTCGAAAATTATTCAACATTTACCGATTAACTCAATAAGTTATTCACAATTAGATCACACAGGTTCGGGTTAAATAGACTTTTATATTTATAAGGATTTCAATCTTGCCTATCTTTATTCTTGTAAATCCATTATACAAAAGGTAATTGTAAAACAAGGTTATTTAAATTTATATATAACTTTCCTTCACAGTACTTATTCTATAAGTAAGTTTATTTGAGTCTTTTTGTTTTAATAACCTTAGATTTAATTTCACTCGCCGTTACTATTAAATTTATCTTTATTTTATACTAAGATGTTTCAATTCTTAAAGAAAATTCATTTTTGAATAATTAAAAGTATAATTTATCATAAAACTTTAATTCAATTATACATAAAACTTCTTATTTATTTAAACTTAAAATCTAATTAGATTCTGTTATAACAGGAAAGGGAAACTTTTTTGTATACAAAAAAGTTGCCTTTTCCTATAATAAGAGAAAATTAAAATTTTAATGGTTAATTTTATAAATTTTTTATGTTATAAAGATGGAGTTGAAGTAAATCAACTAACCTTTCAAGATATGGGTAGCCCTGTAGGTGAAAAACTTGTATTTTTTCATGATAATATAATGTTTATTATTGTAGTTATAACGGTTTTAGTAGGGTGGTTAATGGTTTCATCCTTTGTTAACAAACACTACTATAAATATCTGGTACATGGAACTGTAATAGAAGTTGTATGAACAATTATACCAGCAGTAGTGTTAATATTTATTGCTTTCCCTTCATTACAGTTATTATATTCTATGGATGAGATTGTTGACCCTTCTTTGACTATAAAAGCAGTTGGTCATCAATGATATTGATCTTACGAATACTCTGATATAGAAGATGAATCAATAGAATTTGATTCTTATATGGTTCCTAGTTCAGACCTTGAGGAAGGTGATTTAAGACTTTTAGAGGTGGATAATAGAGTTGTTATTCCTTTAAATACTGAAGTTAGAGTGGTAATTACAGGAGCAGATGTTATACATTCTTTTACAGTACCTTCATTAGGTGTAAAAGCTGACGCTATACCTGGTAGATTAAATCAGGTAAGTTTCCTCGCAAAAAGACCAGGTGTTTATTATGGTCAATGTTCTGAAATTTGTGGTTCTGATCATTCATTTATGCCTATTGTTGTAGAAGCAGTTTCTCAAGAAAAATTTGTAAATTGAGTGTTAACACAACAAGAAGAAATTTAATAATGGAGTTTATCTCTTTAAAGGACTCGATTAAGTAGATCAAATAATCTTCAAAATTATTAGTGTTGGTTCAAATCCAACGTTCTTTGATATGTCTCAACTTGATATAACAATATTTTTTTATAATATGACAGGTTTAATAATTTGTTTTTTTATAACTATTCATTTAGTTTCATTTATCTTGTCTAAATTCTGATATAATAAAAAATTAAGAAATATTAATATTAACCAGGATCTTACTTCTAAAGATTCGGATAATTTAATTTATATAAAAAGAATACTAAAAACTTAATGACATCTTATTTTGATCATTTTATAGTTGTTCAGTTTATAAATCCTTATATAACCGATTCCTTTGTTATTATATTTCTAGTTATAATTTTATATTTTTTTCTAAGTTATAAGACTTTAGTTATTCCCAGTAGATTACAAAATATTCTAGAAGTTATTATAGATCACTGGGTATCCGTAATAAAAGAAAACTTGGAATCTAAATCAGAGTATTATATTCTTCCTTTAACAACATTGTTTATGTTTATTTTAGGTATAAATTTATTTGGTTTTTTCTTGTATACTTTCCCATCAACAACTCATATTTCTTTAACTTTTGGTATGGCTGTGTCTATATGGTTAGGTGTTATGATTTTTGGTTTTTTAAATCATAAAGGATCTTTTTTAAGTATGTTTATGCCTACAGGTTCTCCTTTGATATTATCACCTTTTTTAGTTCTTATAGAACTAGCAAGTAATGTTTCTAGACCTATAGCATTGGGTATGAGGTTAGCAGCTAATCTGACTGCAGGACATATATTATTAGCTATATTAGCTGATTTTGGTTGTAAACTTTTGTTTTATTCTTACTCTTTAAGTAATTTATTTCCGGTTTTAATAATCATATTTATGACAGGATTAGAAGTAGGAGTACTTGTTATTCAAGCATATGTTTTTTGTTTATTGTCTATGATATATTTAAAGGATAGTATAACACTACATTAAATGGATAAAATCTATCATCCTTATCATTTAGTTGACCCAAGCCCTTGACCATATGTTATGGGTTGTGGTGCTTTCTTAGCTACACTAGGTGCTGTTATTTATTTTCATTATAGTAATGCTATTATAATGTTTTTAGGTTTAATGGTTATAGGCTTGTGTATGTTCTCTTGATTAAGAGATGTTACTAGAGAAGGTACATTTCAAGGATTTCATACCAAATCTACTTTATCTGGTTTAAAAATGGGGTTTATATTATTTATAGTCTCAGAAATTTTACTATTTTTTTCATTCTTTTGAGCATTTTTTCATAGTAGTTTATCTCCTTCTGTTGAAATAGGGGTGATGTGACCTCCAACAGGTATCGACGCTTTAAACCCTTTCTCAGTACCTCTTCTTAATACTGCTATTCTTTTAAGTTCAGGTGCTACTGTTACTTGAGCACATCATAGTATAGTTAGTGGTCAGAGATTAGAAGCTATAAGAGGATTAGTTTTAACCGTACTTTTAGGTGTTATATTCACTCTTTTACAGGTGTTTGAATATATAGAAGCTCCTTTTTGTATAGCAGATTCAGTTTATGGGTCTACTTTTTTTATAGCAACTGGTTTTCATGGGTTTCACGTTTTGGTTGGGACTATATTTTTAGCAATTTGTTTAATGCGTTTAAATTACTCGCACTTTACTACTTCTCATCATTTTGGGTTTGAAGCTGCTTCATGATATTGACACTTCGTTGATGTTGTTTGACTTTTTCTTTATGTTTGTATATACTGGTGAGGTTGTTAATTAGCCTATCGGCACGGTAGAGTAAACTAATGGTAAGTTATTAGGCTCATAACCTAAGTATAAAAGTTCGAATCTTTTCTTTACATATGTTATATATTTATATTAGTTCAATTATATTTTCCATTTTTATAATTTCAAAAGTACAATATAAAATAAATAAAGGTAATATAAGTATATTTATAATATCTCTGTTTTTTATGTTAGGTATTTATTATAAGGATTATTTAATGATAAGTTATTTAGATTATAGTAGTTGAAAAAATATGGTAGTAATATTTATGATCTTAATAGTTTATATATTAAATAACTTATCTAAGGAGACTAGTTTAGAAGAATGGGTTTTAACAATAGTTATATTAATAGGGTCTTTTGTTGTAATAAGTTGTGATCACTTATTAGTATTATATTTAGGATTAGAACTACAAACTTTTTCCTTGTTTATACTTATATCAAAGAATAAATTTTGAATAAAAGGATCTGAAGCAGGTTTAAAATACTTTATACTTGGAGCCCTCTCCTCAGGTGTTTTTTTACTGGGGTTAGTTTTAATATTTTCAGAGGGTTATTCTTTAACTATTCAAAACTTATTTTCTGATTGTTGGTATGAAAATAAAAAGTTTAGTATAGCACTAGTATTAATTATCTTATCTCTTTTCTTTAAGATTGGTTTATTCCCTCTACATTTTTGAATTCCAGATATATATGAAGGTTCTTCTTGGAGAACTTTAGGTATAGTAGGTTCTTTACCTAAAATAAGTACGGTATATTTATTAATGCAAATAAAAGAAATCCCTGATTTGTTGTTAATGTGTTCTTTAATATCTATAATCATAGGAACTTTAGGTGCCCTTAATCAAAGTAAACTAAAAAGACTATTAGCTTATAGTGGTATTAGTCATATGGGTTTTATAATGCTCATTTTATCAATATCATCTCAAGGATCTTTTACTATAAATAATATATACTTATTAATATATATGGTAGGTTTAATATCAATAATTGTATTAACTTCTTATAGTATATTAAGTGTTAATAGTTACTTAGTAGAACTTAGTAATAATAAACTTGTTAACAGTATATTAGGGATATCATGAATTATAATATTCTTATCTATAGCCGGAATTCCTCCTTTCTCTGGGTTTATATCTAAATGATTAGTATTATGATCAATCTTAGAAGAAGGTTATGTAATAAGTAGTGTAATCTGTATTTTATTTTCAGCAATAGCAGCTGGATATTATTTAAGATTAGTTAAAATAGCATATTTCCAAAAAGATTCTAATTTTGTTTTATGAAAATCTGTTTTAAATAATAAACAAGATTTGAGTTCTACAAATTTTATTATGTTAGGTTTTTTCTTGTATATAACTAGTTTTTTAATAATTAAACCTTACCCTTTGTTTCTACTATTAGAAAATAACTTTATAAATATTAATTAATGTATTTATCAATTCTTTTCATGCCTTTAATAAGTTTTATAGTTACCTTTTTCTTAGGAAGGGGTTTAGGTTATACAGGATCTAAAATTATACCTACTTTCTTTTTATTATTATGTTTTTGTAATTCTATATTTATCTTTAATGATATAATAATACAGGAAGTAAATATAAGTTTAAACTTGTTTACTTGATTTGATCTAGGTATTTTATCTAATAACTTTGGTTTTCAATTTGACCATATTGTATCTTCAATGCTTTTACTAGTAACTTGTGTTTCTTTTATAGTACATCTATTTTCTACATCTTACATGGATGGGGATCCACACTTACCCAGGTTTATGTCATATTTATCTTTATTCACTTTTTTTATGATTGTTTTAGTAACCTCAAATAATCTAATTCAGCTTTTTATAGGGTGAGAAGGAGTAGGTTTGTGTTCATATCTACTAATAAATTTTTGATATACTCGTATACAGGCTAACAAAGCAGCAATTAAAGCTATGGTAGTTAATAAAGTAGGTGATATAGGTTTACTTCTTGGTATAATTTTTCTATGGAAAATATCTGGTCTCACATTTTATTTTAATTTATTCCCTTTCTGTGAATATATATACATTGAACAATTATTAAATTGAATTAACTTTTTACTTTTGATAGGTGTTATTGGGAAATCTGCACAAATAGGCCTTCATATGTGATTACCTGATGCAATGGAGGGACCTACACCAGTTTCAGCATTAATACACGCAGCTACAATGGTTACTGCAGGGGTTTTTCTTATAATAAGGGTTTCACCTCTTTTTGAAAACACACCCCTTATCCTCTTAATTATAGTATTACTAGGAAGTTTAACAGCTTTTTTCAGCGCAACTATAGGATTAACCCAAAGTGATCTAAAAAAAGTTATTGCTTATTCTACATGTAGTCAACTAGGGTACATGGTTATGATATGTGGATTTTCATATTATAGTTCTGGATTATTTCATCTAGTTAATCATGGTTTTTTCAAAGCATTATTATTTCTAAGTGCTGGGTCTATAATTCATGCCGTTATTGATGAACAAGATATGAGGAAAATGGGGAATCTTAAAGACTACTTACCTTTCTCTTATATATGTGTTATAATAGGTTCTATATCTTTAATGGGTTTACCTTTTCTAACGGGTTTTTATTCGAAAGATCTTTTATTAGAATTAATATATGGGGAACATTATTTATCATTTGCTTTATGATTAGGTTTAAGTGCTGCTTTTGTGACAGCTTTTTATTCTTTTAGATTACTTTACTTTTCCTTTTTGAGTCCCCCTCAGTTCTATACTAAACTAATATTATTTATTCATGAAGGTTATTGAAATTTATTCTTACCTTTACTGATTTTAATGGTATTTAGTATAATCATAGGTTTTAGTTTACAAAACTTCATAATGATTGATTTAAATCCTATTATGATTCCTAGTAGTAATAAATTTTACCCACTAATTTTAAGTTTACTAGCTTCTCTAATATCTACCATCTTAGGGTTTTATATTTTAAATTGATGAAGAAATAGTTTAAAAAATATCCCCATAAAAGTTTATTCTTTCATTACTAAAACTTGGTATTTTGACAATGTAATTAATTTCTATTTAGTTTATCCTTTTGTAAATTATGGTTTTAAATTTACCTACAAAATGTTAGATAATCAATTATTAGAAGTTTTAGGGCCCTATTCTTTAACAAATCAAATTACCAGGAGTTCTAGTTTATCAAGTATCTACCATCTTGGTAAAATATCTGGTTATACTTTTATATTTACATTTTTTGTTTTATTTTTTATCTTTAAGTTTTAAAACTTAATTCTTTTGATTTTGGAGAAATAAAAGCATGGAGATTATTTATACATGTTAGTGAAAACGTACAAGTGAGTAAACCCTAATAATAAATTAATTGGTATCAGGTTAGTTAAAATAAAAATTTAACTAGCTTTAGACATCTAGTAAAATAACCACGTTTTAAATGAAACAAGATAAAATCTTAGACAGCAGTAAAGAATACTATACAATTAATGAAAGTTAGATATGATTATTATCCTTAGCTTTGTCTAATTAAGTGCCAGCAGACGCGGTTAAACTTAAGAAGCTAGTTTTTATATTAAAATAGGTTATTAGATATGTAAGAAAAACTTAAAGTATGTTAAGAAAGTTTTTGAATTGGTTAAATAAACAAAAACCTTAATACCAAAACATAAATAATAACATAAAGTTTTCTGAAATATGAAAAGAAAAATATCAAATAGGATTAGATACCCTAGTAGATTTTCATGTAAACGGATTATGTTAACCTGAACAGTACACTTTTAAAAGTGAAAATCAAAAATTCTGGTTGTTTATTTTCCAATTAGAGGAATATGTTGTTTAATTTGATAATCCACAAAATATCTTACCTATTTTTGAAAATCAGGTGCTGCATGGTCGTCGAAAATTTAGATATGTAATCTAAATACAAACCTGTATGGTTGAAGTCAGATATTATGGCCCTTATAAATAGGGATATTACGTATTACAATTATTATATAAAATTAAAAATAAAATTAGATGAATTATGAAATTAATTCAGTAAAGAGAATTTAAAAGTAAATGAAGATAGAAGGCCTCATTGAACAGGTTAAAATATGAGTACAAATTGCCCGTCGCCTTTGTTAATAATATAAAATTAAAAACAGAGTAAGTCGTAACATAGTGGGGGGAAGGGAACTTCTCCCTGTGAAATTATTTTTCAATGGTTCAATTATTTAATTTTTTTTCCTTATTAATTATATTTTCTGTAGTGATGGCTATAGTTTCTTTTAATCCTATACATTCTGTATTTTGATTAGTTTTTGTGTTTTTGTCTTCATCTAGTTTATTAATTTCAATGGGTGTGGACTTTATACCCTTAATAATCATAATAGTTTATGTAGGAGCTATAGCTATTCTATTCTTATTTGTGATTATGATGTTAGATGTAATTCAACTGAAACAAATTACTTCCATAAAACACATACTACCAATACTAATTATATCAGGTGTTAATATAATCATGGAACTTTTAATAATATTTCGTTCTGATGTTATTTTTGGTAATAATGTTGGCTTAGTATATTGATCTTTCGAAAATACAGGTCAGGTACATTTGATAGCAAGTATGATTTACTCTGATTTCTTTTATCCTTTAGCTTTATTAAGTATATTACTTCTTATAGCTATGATTGGAGCTATTGTTTTAACACTAGAGTTAGGATTAATAACTAGGAAACAAGTTTTAAGTGACCAACATCATAGAAATAATTCATGAGTTTAGGTTTTTCGACAATATTTATTTGTTTGATTTTTAGTTTAATTTTATCTTTAGTAATATCTGTTGCTTCTTTTATTTTAAGCGAAAGAAATCCAGACAAAGAAAAAGTAACTAGTTATGAATGTGGTTTCAATCCTATAAATATACCAGGAGAACCTTTCTCCATAAGGTTTTTTCTTATTGCTATATTGTTCTTGGTGTTTGATCTAGAGATATCTTATTTATTTCCTTGAAGTGTATATACCAATTCTATAAACTTAGAAGGACAAATTATTATAGTAATATTTTTAATTATCTTAACAATAGGTTTAATATATGAGTGAATAAAAGGAGGTTTGGAGTGAGAGTAATGATATTTTCTTTTTATTATTTACCTTTTTTAGTTTTTACTTTGAGTATTGTTGGTATAATTATTAACCGTACAAACATTATTTTAATTCTCGTATGTATAGAGATCATGCTTCTTTCTATAACGCTAAATTTAATGTTTTCTTCTTTAATATTTGAAAGTATTTTAGGACATATTTATTCCATATATATAATAACAGTAGCTGCTGTTGAATCAGCCATAGGTTTATCTATAATGATTTCGTTTTATAAAATAAAAGGTTCTATATCAATAAGATTTTTAAATTTATTAAAAGGTTAATGGATCAAATTGTTTTTTTCATTTTTGAAATTATAAAGTTTTTGATAATAATTTTACCTGTTCTTATATCTGTAGCTTATCTTACTCTAGCTGAAAGAAAAATTTTGAGTTACACTCAAACCAGGAAAGGTCCTAATGTTGTTGGGATTTATGGTTTATTACAACCTTTAGCTGATGGGGTGAAACTATTTTCTAAGGAGATGGTTATACCAAATCACGTAAATATTTTCTTATATTTTTTTTCTCCTATATTAGCTCTCGGATTATCACTTATTGTTTGATCTTTATTACCTCTCGGGTGTAATACAGTTATGGGTGATATAAACTTGAGTTTATTGTTAATATTCGCTTTTTCATCAATAGGAGTTTATGCTATACTTATGTCTGGTTGAGCTAGTAATTCTAAGTACGCTTTTATAGGGGCTCTTAGAGCTGCAGCTCAAATGATTAGTTATGAGGTTTGTATAGGTTTAATAATAATAAATGTAATTTTGTGTGTAGGAGCATTCAATTTAAATTCTATCTTAGTACTTCAAAATAATTCAGTTTGGTTTTTATTACCTTTATTACCTGCTGCTTTAATGTTTTTTATATCTTGTTTAGCAGAAACAAATAGAGCACCTTTTGATTTAACAGAAGGTGAATCTGAACTGGTTTCAGGGTATAATGTGGAGTACTCATCTATGTCATTCGCTTTATTTTTTTTAGCTGAGTACTCTCATATAATATTTATGAGTTTTTTGTTTACAATAATTTTCTTAGGTGGTTCTAAAATGTTATTTTTATTTACTCCTTTTTTATTTCTAAAAGCTTCTTTTGTTATATTTTCATTCATATGGGTAAGAACTTCATTCCCCAGAATAAGATACGATCAGCTTATGCACTTACTATGGAAAACTTACTTACCTATGAGTTTAGCGTTAGTAATTGTAACTAACTCCATTTTATGGTTTTTAAACGGATTACCACCAAAAATATGTATTTAATAATATTAATCTTAATCATATTTTTATCTTTATTTCATATATCTTTCTCTGATAGAAATAATACACATAAGTTGAAAAGAATATCTATGGCTTGATCTATAATCATATTTTTTGTTTTTATTTTATTATTAACCATATTTTCGGAATTATCTTATCTTCAGTATTCGATAAGTCTTAATTGATTTGGTAACTATCCTTCTAATATTTTATGAGGTAAAATACCTTTTTCTTTAGATGGTTTGTCTATTTTTTTGATAGGATTAAGTATAATACTAGTACCTATATGTTTATTAATCAGTTGAGAAGTAATAGAGAAATTTAATAAAGAATTTATATTATGTATTTTCATAATTTTATTTGTTTTAATAGGGGTTTTTTCTACTTTAGATATATTATTATTCTACATTTTATTTGAAGCTACCTTAGTACCTATGTTTCTATTAATAGGAGTTTGAGGGTCCAGAGAAGAAAAAGTTAAAGCTGCTTTTTATTTCTTTTTTTATACTTTAGTAGGTTCTTTATTAATGTTAATTAGTATATTTAAGATATACTCGATAACTGGTTCTACAAATTACGAAGGAATATCTAATATAGAGATCCCTTCATATCTTCAATTTTGATTTTTTATAGGTTTTTCATTAAGTTTAGGGGTTAAAATACCAATGATACCAGTACATATATGATTACCACAAGCTCATGTTGAAGCTCCTTTAGCTGGTTCAGTATTATTAGCTGGTATATTATTAAAGTTAGGTGGGTATGGATTTCTAAGATTTATTTTTCCTCTATTCCCCTTAGCTTCGGAGTATTTTTCCCCTTTTTTAATATTATTAAGCCTTGTTGCAGTTATATACGGGGGTTTGACTACTTGTAGGCAAAGTGATATGAAAAGGTTAATTGCTTACTCATCTGTAGCACACATGGGATTGGTAACTTTATCTATTTTTACACACTGTATAGAAGGTTTATTTGCTTGTATAGTTATGATGTTAGCCCATGGTTTAATTAGTTCCGGTTTGTTTATGTCTTCGGGATTTTTATACGCTAGACATCATTCAAGAATAATAAAATACTTTAAAGGTTTAACTGTAACAATGCCTTTATTATCCTCCATAACTTTATTTTTAATTTTATCTAATATATCCTTTCCTCTTACTTTTAATTTTATAGGTGAATTTTTTTCTATTTTAGCTGCTTTTAAATACTCCTGAATAGTCGGTCTAGTATCGTCTCTAGGAGCTTTAGTAGCAACAGTATATGCTCTTTATTTTTATAATAGAATATATTTTGGAAGTTTGAGCTCGTATTTAATTAAATCTAAAGAAATAGCTTATTTTGAATTCTATTCGTTTATACCTTTAATTATCTTAACCCTTTTTTTAGGGGTTTACCCTAGTTATTTATTTAAATTTATTTTATTAAGTTCTCTCTTAAATATTAGTCTTTAGTTTTTTAGAAGATTATCTTATAAATGAGAATAAGAAAAGAAAATCCTATATTTTCCCCAATTAACTCTGCTTTAGTTGATTTACCATCACCTTCTAGTATAAGTTATTTATGAAATTTTGGTTCTTTATTAGGTCTTTGTCTAGTTATCCAAATTTTAACCGGTATATTTTTAGCAATGCACTACTGTGCTGATGTTTCACTTGCTTTTTCATCTATAACACATATATCTAGAGACGTAAATTATGGATTCCTGTTAAAGTATTTACATGCAAACGGGGCTTCTGCTTTTTTTGTTTGTGTTTATATTCATATAGGAAGAGGTTTATATTATGGAAGTTATTTAAAAATTCCTCTATGAAATGTTGGAGTAGTAATACTTTTAATAATGATGTTAACTGCTTTTATAGGGTATGTTTTACCTTGAGGTCAAATGTCTTTCTGAGGAGCTACGGTTATTACTAACTTTGTATCAGCTATTCCATATATAGGAAATGATATTGTTCAATGAATTTGAGGTGGTTTTAGTGTTAGTAATGCTACTTTAAATAGGTTTTTTAGTTTACATTACTTATTTCCTTTTGTCCTTGCGGGTTTAATTTTTGTACACATTGTATTTTTACATTCCGCGGGTTCTAATAGTCCTTTAGGTTTAAATACTAATTCTGATAAAATACCTTTTCACACTTATTTCACGACAAAAGATTTCTACGGTTTTATGTTGTTATTTATATTTATTTCTTATTTAGTATTCTTTATACCTAATTATTTAGGTGACCCTGAGAATTTTATAAAAGCAAACCCTTTAGTTACTCCAGTACATATCATGCCAGAATGGTACTTTTTATTTGCTTATGCTATATTAAGAGCAATACCTGATAAATTAGGAGGTGTTTTAGGTTTAGTATTTTCAATAATGATTTTATTTATAACTCCTTTTGTTCACACAAGTTGGTTAAAATCTCTTAATTTTAGGCCTATAGCAAAATTTATGTATTGGTTATTTATATCAAACTTTATTTTACTAACATGAATAGGTTCCAAACCAGTTGAAGAACCTTTTATATTATTAGGTCAATTATCATCGGTATTTTATTTTTCATATTTTTTATTATTTATCCCTTTAGTAGGGTACTTAGAAAATAAATTACTATTTAATAAATAACGCTTGCGTATATATGAATAATTATATAACACGTTGAATTTTTTCTACAAATCATAAAGATATAGGAACTCTTTACTTAGTTTTTGGTTTATTTTCTGGTATGGTTGGTACTGCTTTAAGTATGTTAATCAGATTAGAGTTATCTGGACCAGGAGCTATGTTTGGTGACGATCATCTTTATAATGTTATAGTTACAGCACATGCATTTGTAATGATATTCTTTTTAGTTATGCCTGTATTGATAGGTGGTTTTGGTAATTGATTCGTACCTTTATTTATAGGAGCTCCAGATATGGCTTTTCCTAGATTAAATAATTTAAGTTTTTGATTACTTCCTCCAGCACTTTTACTATTATTAGGTTCTTCATTAATAGAACAAGGTGCGGGTACAGGTTGAACTGTTTACCCACCTTTATCTGGTTCTCAAACACATTCTGGTGGTTCAGTAGATATGGCCATCTTTAGTTTACATTGTGCGGGTGCTTCTTCAATTATGGGAGCAATTAATTTTATAACTACTATTTTTAATATGAGGGCTCCGGGTATGACCATGGATAAGTTACCTTTATTTGTTTGATCTGTGTTAATAACTGCCTTTTTATTATTGTTATCTTTACCAGTATTAGCTGGGGCTATAACAATGCTTTTGACTGACAGGAATTTTAATACAACATTTTTCGACCCAGCAGGAGGTGGGGATCCTGTTTTATACCAACATTTATTCTGATTCTTCGGTCACCCAGAAGTATATATTCTAATTTTACCAGCTTTTGGAATTATTTCACAAGTAATACCAATATTTTCCTCTAAAAATCAAATTTTTGGTTATCTAGGTATGGTATACGCTCAATTAGGTATAGCTTTCTTAGGATTTATAGTATGGGCTCATCACATGTTTACAATAGGTATGGATGTAGATACTAGAGCATATTTTACAGCAGCTACTATGATCATAGCAGTGCCAACTGGTATAAAAATATTTAGTTGGTTAGCTACAATGTATGGTGGTAAAATAAAATTTACAACTCCAATGTTATTCGCTACGGGATTTATATTCTTATTTACTGTTGGTGGTTTAACAGGAGTTATATTAGCTAACGGATCTTTGGATATAATATTACACGATACTTATTATGTAGTAGCTCATTTCCATTACGTACTATCTCTAGGTGCAGTTTTTGGAATGTTCGCTGGATTTTACTTTTGGTTTGGTAAAATAACAGGTTATTCTTACAACGAAATTTACGGTAAAATACACTTCTGAATTACATTTATAGGTGTAAATTTAACATTTTTCCCACAACATTTCTTAGGACTGGCTGGTATGCCTAGAAGGTATTCTGACTTCCCAGACTCATTCGCTACATGAAATCTTGTTAGTTCTATAGGATCATTACTATCTATAGTAGGAGTAGTTTGATTCGTTTTCATTATATATGATGCTTTCGTAAGAGAAGAAAAATTTATATCTTGGGGAAATACTGGCGAAATAAATACTTTAGAATGAGTGTTTAACTCTCCACCAGCACATCATACTTATAACGAATTACCATTTATATATTACAACAATAAATAACGCTTGCGCCTTAAAAAGTTTTTTTTTCGTAAATAGGTTCCTATAACAAGAAAACCTCCTACACCCTACCCCCATAGTATATTAATAAAAAARAAAACACTCATATCCTGCCTCCTCCTTAGCTTCCTACGTCGCAAGTCTTCGACGTACTCGCTAATTCCCCCGCCATACCCCACAATCACCTCTCGTACCTCCCTATCCGCACTTTCCCCCCACAAAATCCCCGACGCCCCCCTTMCACTCCTGCTCTCTTCGTACGACCGCCGTTCGCCTACCCCCCGCCAACCCTCACGCCTAAACACGGATCAGACATGATCCGTATTTCCGTACTCGGGATCACATTTCCCCACCCCCTCTTCCCGAAGACCGCAGTCCCTAGGCGTCGGCATTATCATTCGAAAGGCTCGGGTCCGGCCCGCTTCGCGCCCCCTCGCCAAATCCCCCCATCGGAAGAGC